AATAGAAATTAAAAAAAAAAAAAAAATCAAGCGATTTAATCACACGACACAATCAAAACATTAAACTAAAAACATTAAACTAGCAAAAAATTAAAACAAAAAATTAAAAGAAATAAAATATTTATAATTTCGAATAAATCCTGAACAGACAAAAAGATTAAAAAATATAGATAACATAAAAATTTTTTAGATTACCCTATTTATTCTTACTTTTAGTTATTCTTTACATTTCTTAGTTTTAGTTATATTATCTACTTAATGAATATTCTATTTAGTATTCTACTAAGATTCACTTAGAATACCTATTCTACCTATATAGGTATACATTGGATATATTTTTTTTTTTTTTTTTTAAAGACTTTTTTACTTATATATTTTTGATTTATATATATTCTATATATATAATTATACTTATATATTTCTATTTTATATAAATATATTCTAATATATAGAAATAGAATAAAATATATATAATAAATCTAATTTGATAAATAAATGTGAATTCTCATTAGAACATTAAATTTCTATATATTTTCAATCAAAAAAAACTTTTATATCACAACAAATCCAATAAACCCATCGCTTGAATGAAGAAACAATTCAAATTAATGGATAGAACAGGTATAAATAGATCGACAGATAAAATCCCATTACCTCAGATGGGATTATATTTATTTGATACATTCTTGTCAATATCAATGTGAATATCTTGAGTTCATAAATAAATATACACTGAAGAAAACAAAAGAATTAATTGAAATTGAATTTCAATAAAATTTAATAAAAAGAAATTCAATAAAAATCAAATACTAAAACTAAATAAATTACTCAAATTCAAATTAAATTCAAATTAAATAGAAATAGAAAATTTAATAATAAAAAAAATACTATACAAAGATAGAAAAATAATATACAAATAAAAATAGAAATAAATAGAAAAATATATAGAATATATTACAATATATAGATATAAAATAGATAGATATATTTTATAAGGAAATTATAAGGAAATATAGAATACCTGGAGCATTAAAATAGGTTTTTTTTATCGAATGATACAAACCCACTTTTCCAAAGATCTCTTCCTTCTTTTCGGCATTGAACATCAAATCAATTGCAAGGATTCGAATCTTTCTAAAAAAAAAAAAAAAATCATCTGTACTTTCTTAACTCAAGTTGGAGAACTTTTAAATAGGTCAAAGTAAATCCTTTAAGCATTTCATTGATTGAGTGATCTCTAATCGCCTTTCTTTTTGTTTCTTTTAGAATCTATTTTGATTCTTCATTCTGATCAAATTGTTGAGACAATTGAAAACGATATTTACCCGGTCCAGGATCCTTTATTTTTCCCTTGAATCGTTGGGTTTAGACATTACTTCGGTGGTCTTTAATCCTTTCAAACTGGATGCAACATATCAGTTTTTGTGATTTCTTTCTATCAAAAAAAGAATCAGATTAATGGTTGATTCTTGCATCATATACTTTCTTTTTGAACTTTTGAATCAAACAAAAAAATTTGGTCAATTCTAAAAAACTTTATTCTTGGATTTGAAACTTGCTCGAATTGTATCCTTTCTATTTCGATTTACACTATACCCCAACAAAAAGTGAGATTTCGAGTGTATAAATATAACAAAACAAATGATGTCGAGTTAGGAGCACTCTCATTCCTTTCCTATTCCTATATATATTAGAGCTATATTATATGCTATATTATATATATAACTATTATATTAATATTCTTAATATTATTTATTATTATTTATTAATTCTTTTTTAATATTAATTATTTTAATTAATATTAAATTTTAAATATTCAATTTAAAATTAAAATTTATTTTTTCAAATTTCTTTTTATTTATTATTAATTTTTTTTTATTTAATTATTATTTAATTTAATTATTATTTAATAAATTAATATTATTTATTAGGGTATAATAAGGTAGATGTAAGAATCCATAGTTGATCATGTCCTTCAAGTGGCGCGTTGCTTTTTACCATATCATTTCAAACGAAGTTTTACTATAACATTCCTTGCGTTTTGAACTAGTATGGAATTCATTTTATTAGGGAATCCTGAATAGTCATCGGTTCAACCAATACATAGAAATCTCAAATTTGAATTTCTGAATTTCTATTGGATAATTTTGAATATTCCAAAAGAAATAAGACAAAAAAACGAAATAAGCTATTTTTAAGTCTTTAAGTGAGTACCTAGGACGCATTTGCCTATCTCCCATTTATTCAAGTTCCACGGACTCCTACAAAATCATTAAAAAGATTCAATTTATAAATTTTCCATCTAGATATCATTATTTGAATAAGGTTTTGTTTTAAACATATTTTTATCATCATAATATAAAAAAAACCTATTCAGATTCGGATTAACTCATTAATGATTTTAAATAAATAGGAAATTGGTTAAAAAAATATCCAATTTTTTTAATGCAGTAGTCGATAAAAAAGACTGATGTGGGGAAAATTGGAAATTGTTTTGTTATTCTTTCAGACTGAGTGCTAAAATCAGTATCGAAATACTCGAAGATCATCTTATTTATCAGATAGACTTTTTTATCAGATAGACTAAAGAATTGTCATTGAAATTAATTTTTGATATTCTATCTTATATGGTGCAGTGCAATTCAAGTTACCGAAGTTAAATTAAGGTATGAGACATTTTTTTTTTTTTTTTTTTGATAGATTATATAGAATGATAGATTATAGAGAATATCTGGGACGGAAGGATTCGAACCTCCGAATAGCGGGACCAAAACCCGTTGCCTTACCACTTGGCTACGCCCCATTTATATTTCTATTCAACACTAATAAAAACTAATATTAATAGTGGTTCTTCGTCAATTCCCATCCAAATATCTAGGAAATATATTACTGTCTTGTTCGTATTTTCATATGTGTAGATATAGAATTCAACTGAATTGATTGCTCATAATAGATAATTCAACTAAGATATTGTATAAAAATATGATTTCCTCTATTCTTTTTTGATTTGAGAATTGAGAATTGAAGGATTTTTGATTGGGTGAGTTTAATAACAAAATAAATTAAATAAAAATAAAGAAGGGTTCTTCGTCTACCTTACTTTTTTTTGATTCATTTTTATATCAATAACATATTAATAACTTAGTCATCAATCAAAATACAATTATCTTCAAGAACAAAATGTTTGTTATGCTTAATAGTTTTAGTTTAATTTGTATCTGTCTTAATTCTGCCCTTTATTCAAGCAATTTTTTATTCACAAAATTGCCTGAAGCCTACGCTTTTTTGAATCCAATCGTAGATGTTATGCCAGTAATCCCTTTACTCTTTTTTCTATTAGCCTTTGTTTGGCAAGCTGCTGTAAGTTTTCGATGAGATTTTAATACTATCCTAAAATAATTCATGATTTATTCGAGAAAAAAATTATAGTAATTGAGAAGATCAGATAAGTCTTATACTCTAAGCTCTTAATTCAAACATTAAAGTTATTGTATAAACGCGAGAATTTTTGATCACCCCCATTTTTTTCATTCTTAACTTTTTTTTGATTCCAGATTCTATTAACGCCCTAATTGTAGTTATGAAAAAAAATTATAAGAAAGACTCGACTCTTATTCCAAATGAATTTAGAAAAATTCATTTCTATTTCTAGAAATAACTTTATTTCTTGGTGTTAAAATAGAAAATGTGGTATAAAAATAGATTCTCTATTTTTTTTTCCAAACCAAAAAAGATCGTGGAGATTTTCTAATGCTTACTCTTAAACTCTTTGTTTACACAGTAGTTATATTCTTTGTTTCTCTCTTCATCTTTGGGTTTTTATCTAATGATCCTGGGCGTAATCCTGGACGTGAAGAATAGAATAAAAATTCTAAGGGTTTTCTTGATTTTAAAATGTTTTTAGTATGTTATTTCTTTTTACCCAGTCTTTATCTATTCTAGATCTCGATTTGAATCTATATTTTTGTTTTAAATTAATATTTTAAATAGAATTTGCCATAGAAATATTAATATAAATAAAGAAATTTAAAATTTCAATTTTTAACTAGAAATAGTAAATAGAAAGGAAATATTCAATAAAAAGAAAAATTCTAAATTAGAAATAACTATTAATAAATGAAATATTAAAATTATTCATTTTTTAATTTATTTAATTTATTTAAATAGTTTAAATAGAAATTAAATAGAAAATAAAATAGAACATTGAAATAAGAAATAAAGCAAAAAGATTTTTGAAATTTGAAAGAAAAGATAAAAAAAATTCAAGTCATCACTGGAACCGGAAAGAGAGGGATTCGAACCCTCGGTACGAATAACTCGTACAACGGATTAGCAATCCGACGCTTTAGTCCACTCAGCCATCTCTCCCGATTAAAAAAGAATAATTATAAGGATAATTATTATGTTCCATTACATAGCAAGTAATTACATTATACAACAAGTAAGGCTTGAAAAAAAAGGCTTTGCCTTTCTCTTTATTACTTTATTTCGTAATTACTTTTTTTCTTATTTAATTATATTTTCTTATTTAATTATATAATAATAGAAATTCGAATTCTCTCAAATTCTCTATTTATTCTATATTTATTAAATATATATTTCGAATTCTATATAATTCGAAATTGGCTATTTTTCTATTATTGTTTATTTTTCTATTCTAAAAATATATTCTATATTTAATTTATATTAATTTGAATTTATTTAATTATATATTTTTAGAATTTCTATTATTTTTTTCTATTTTTTATTAATTTTGAAATTATTATTTATATAATTATATAAATAATAATTTCAAATTGAAATATACAAATTGAAATATATCAATTGAAATAGAAATAAATAGTTAACTTAATAACTAATTAAAATAACTAATTAAATAAAATAGAAATTTAAATATCAAATTAATTAAATGAAAATAAGAAAATATGTTCCATTGTCTTACTCGACAAAAAGTTCATTATATACGATAATTGTATCGTAGCGGGTATAGTTTAGTGGTA